CCGGAGGAGCACGAATGCAAGAAGGAAGTTTAAGTTTGATGCAAATGGCTAAAATTTCTTCGGTTTTATGTGATTATCAATCAAGTAAAAAGTTATTCTATATATCAATTCTTACATCTCCTACTACCGGTGGGGTGACAGCAAGTTTTGGTATGTTGGGGGATATTATCATTGCCGAACCCTATGCCTATATTGCATTTGCGGGTAAAAGAGTAATTGAACAAACATTGAAAAAAGCCGTGCCTGAAGGTTCACAAGCGGCTGAATCTTTATTACGTAAGGGCTTATTGGATGCAATTGTACCACGTAATCCTTTAAAAGGTGTTGTGAATGAGTTATTTCAGCTCCATGCTTTTTTTCCTTTGAACAAAAATGAAATCAAATAGAACAGTTAGTTTATCAGAATTAAACGAAAACCCTGAAAAAGTCACTTTTCTTTCGAATCATTTTTTATGGATATTCTTTACTACTCAGTAAACCTTTATCAACAAGATCAACAGTAAATTTTTGCTTTCGGGAAGTTCAAATTGATTTTGAAAGATGAATAAGTCCATTTATTTAATTTGGCGTTTCTTGTACCTATTTTTTTATTCTATTTCTAGTAGGTTCTATTCTATATATTTCTATTAGGTTGTATATTTAGTATTAGATATATATTTACTTAAAGATACTTAGTATAATTATATAATATATATAATAGAAATAATAAAAATACAAGATATTCTAAGATATCTTTAGAATTCAGAATATAACAATAACAGGTACAAATATTAAATTGAGGTACCCCATTTTATGACAACTTTCAATAACTTACCCTCTATTTTTGTGCCTTTAGTAGGCCTAGTCTTTCCGGCACTTGCAATGGCTTCTTTATTTCTTCATATTCAAAAAAATAAGATCTTTTAGATCGGATGAGACCGAATCGTATCACTCCCTTTTTTATTTTAAAAACTTCGATTCGATAAGACCCATTTGGTAGAATATTGTATAAGACATAGATTCCTACAAACATAACTAAAAAAAGCTTTTATGGATGTGTAAACGTATTATATGGGTAACTAAATTTGCGCTCTTTTGAAAAATGGATCATCATCGGGCCGCTGTATGAAATTCAAGTCAATGTATTTATTTGTATGTATATAGGAGATCATATAAAGGAAGGAGATGTTATTATTTTAGATATAAACAATTCAAGGAGATGTTATTATTTTAGATATAAACAATTCTATGAATTACTCCTAAGGTAAAGGTAAAGGTTCACAACAAAATAGTTGATGAGAGTTACTTTGAAAACAAAAAAAGGAAAGTCATATTTTCTCAATTCCAAAAAATTGTATAACTGGATCTAATATATATGAGTTGGCGATCAGAATCTCTATGGATAGAATTTATAACGGGGTCTCGAAAAACAAGTAATTTCTGCTGGGCCTTTATCCTATTTTTAGGTTCATCGGGATTCTTATTGGTTGGAACTTCCAGTTATCTTGGTAGAAATTTTATATCGTTATTGGCGTCTCAGCAAATCATTTTTTTTCCACAAGGGATTGTGATGTCTTTCTATGGGATCGCAGGTCTCTTTATTAGTTGCTATTTGTGGTGCACTATTTTGTGGAATGTGGGTAGTGGTTATGATCTTTTCGACCGAAAAGAAGGGATAGTGCGTATTTTTCGTTGGGGATTTCCTGGAAAAAGTCGTCGCATCTTTTTACGATTCCTTATGAAAGATATTCAGTCCATCAGAATAGAAGTTAAAGAGGGTATTTCTGCTCGGCGTGTCCTTTATATGGAAATTCGAGGTCAGGGGGCTATTCCTTTAATTCGTACTGATGAAAATTTTACTACACGAGAAATTGAGCAAAAAGCTGCTGAATTGGCTTACTTCTTGCGTGTACCAATTGAAGTATTTTGAAATGAATTCATTTTTAAATACTAAATGCTTTGGCAGTAGGAAGAAAAAACTAAAGAATTTCTTTCTTTTTTTTTTCAATTGAACATTAATCTATTCTTTTATGCTCGTTTTTTTTATATATTTGATAGAAAAGAAAGCGAGTTTATTCGTCTCGAAAATAGAATCATATTTTTTCTTTGAAAAAGTTCTTTTAGTATTAGGGGGAATAACATCCAGGAAATCCTATTTTTTTTATTCAAATTGGAAGTGTATTCTGAGTCTATTTCTTTATTCTTTCTAGATTCAAAGCAAAGACTAAGTATTGAATCAAAAGAAAAAGATAAAAGGGATTATAGGCTCAATACATTCTATTCGAATTAGAATAGAAACTCATGCTCGATAGAAATAGTAGATCTAATAGAATCAACAATTGCGGTAGGTTCATTAACAATTCACAGATTCAAAATGGCAAAAAAGAAAGCATTCATTCCTTTTTTTTATTTTACATCTATAGTCTTTTTGCCCTGGTTGATCTCTCTCTGCTGTAATAAAAGTTTGAAAACTTGGATTACTAATTGGTGGAATACTAGACAATGCGAAACTTTTTTGAATGATATTCAAGAAAAAAGTGTTCTAGAAAAATTCATACAATTAGAAGAACTATTACAGCTGGATGAAATGATAAAGGAATACCCAGAAACCGATTTACAACAATTTCGTCTAGGAATCCACAAAGAAACAATCCAATTCATCAAGATACACAATGAGTATCGTATCCATACAATCTTGCACTTCTCGACAAATCTAATATCTTTCGTTATTCTAAGTGGTTATTCCTTTTGGGGTAAGGAAAAGCTTTTTATTCTGAATTCTTGGGTTCAAGAATTCCTATATAATTTAAGTGATACAATTAAAGCTTTTTCTATTCTTTTATTAACTGATTTATGTATCGGATTCCATTCGCCTCACGGTTGGGAACTAATGATTGGTTATATTTACAAAGATTTTGGGTTTGCTCATTATGAGCAAATTTTATCTGGTCTAGTTTCTACCTTTCCAGTCATTCTTGATACAATTTTTAAATATTGGATCTTTCGTTATTTAAATCGTGTATCTCCGTCACTTGTAGTCATTTATCATGCAATAAATGACTAAAAAAAGATTCACGGATCCAATTCTAATCTTTCTTACCTTATACATCATAACCAAATCAAAGTCGTATTTACTTTACTCTTTTTTACCCATGAAGGATTCCTTGTATATTTCAACAAAAAAATTTTCTTTTTTCAGTAAATGTAAATAGCAGAATTGTGGCTAGGGAAGTATATTATCGACCTACCTAACTTTATTGTAGAAATTTTCGGGATAAATGATTGGACCATGCAAACTAGAAATACCTTTTCTTGGATAAGGGAAGAGATTACTCGCTCCATATCTGTCTCACTCATGATATATATAATAAGTTGGGCATCCATTTCAAGTGCATATCCAATTTTTGCCCAGCAGAATTATGAAAATCCACGAGAGGCAACTGGGCGTATTGTATGTGCCAATTGCCATTTAGCTAGTAAGCCCGTGGATATTGAGGTTCCACAAGCGGTACTTCCTGATACTGTATTTGAAGCAGTTGTTAAAATTCCTTATGATATGCAGCTAAAACAAGTTCTAGCTAATGGTAAAAAAGGAGCTTTGAATGTGGGAGCTGTTCTTATTTTACCGGAGGGGTTTGAATTAGCCCCTCCCGATCGTATTTCACCCGAGATGAAAGAAAAGATAGGAAACCTGTCTTTTCAGAATTATCGCCCCAATAAAAAAAATATTCTTGTGATAGGTCCTGTTCCTGGTCAAAAATATAGTGAAATAACCTTTCCTATTCTTGCCCCAGACCCTGCTACTAATAAAGATGTTCATTTCTTAAAATATCCTATATACGTAGGTGGAAACAGGGGAAGGGGTCAGATTTATCCTGATGGTAGCAAAAGTAACAATACAGTTTATAATGCTACGGCAGGGGGGATAATAAGCAAAATTTTACGAAAAGAAAAAGGGGGATACGAAATAACCATAGTAGATGCATCGAATGAACGCCAAGTAATTGATATTATCCCTCGAGGCCTAGAACTTCTTGTTTCAGAGGGCGAATCCATTAAACTCGATCAACCATTAACGAGTAATCCTAATGTGGGTGGATTTGGTCAGGGGGATGCGGAAATAGTACTTCAAGATCCATTACGTGTCCAAGGCCTTTTGTTCTTCTTAGGATCGGTTGTTTTGGCACAAATATTTTTGGTTCTTAAAAAGAAACAGTTTGAGAAGGTTCAATTATCCGAAATGAATTTTTAGATCTGTCTATTTAGCTTTATCAAATTCGTAAAAAAGAACCAAAAAAATTCTCAAAAGCCTTTTTGCCTCTCTTTAGACTTTCTATTCCTTTTCGACCGGGTGTCAGGAATTACTTGTCTGATAGTCCTAATCCTAGTATGTATGAAAAGTTCACTTTATCCCCTTTTCTTTATTTTTCAATACAAATTTGTATTGAAAAATGGGAGGGGGTGTGATGTAACTTTGTCGTTAGTGACCAATTAAAATTGATAGAATGTATCAATAATCAAGAGTTTTTTGTATTAGAATGGAAAAAATTGGACTAGATACTAAAATAAGATAAGGAAAGCAAGGGCATAAAAAAAGGAACTATAAATCGGCGAAACAACAAATTTTAGGGACTATAGGGAGTATTATTTGTCTTGCGAGTCTTCGACACAAGAAAAGGATGTCTAAAATTCCTTTTCTTGTGTCGATCTTGTCCTTCTTAATTCCATTCGTTAAAAAATGCTATTCTTAGTTTACATATATATATTACTGTTTCTATATATAACGTTTTAATATATATATATACTAATTATATAGTATATATAATTATTAATTAATAGTATAATAGTAGTTACTTTTTGTAGTTTTATTTATTTAGTATTTCATAAAAATTGAAATAAAAATAAATAAAAAATAAGAAAAAACTTCTATTTAGTATAGACAAAATTTTAATGATAGATCTAATGATAAAAACTATTGTGTCAGCCGCCAAAGCAGCAAAAGGAAATTAAGTGATTCCCCC